CTTTGGCACTGGACGCCCCCCCCCAAAAATGGGTACTTTCGGGTCGGGGGAATTCAAGAATAGACGCCTGTTGGCATTCCAGCCTCCCTTCTCCTTTCGGGGCCTATCCGAAAGAGAATCCAGTACTTCTTGGTCGTGAATATCTGAATGAATAGGACGAGCGACCCCGTGGATACCTTTGCTTCGGAACAAAAGAATTCGGTCAACCGGAATGTGTATTATCCCTATAGGGTATTTTATTTAGTTATTCAGTCAAACCAATGATTCGTTATTGGAGCAGATAGCAACTTTCATCAGACATGCGCATTTTTTATTTTACAATGGATTTACATCTTTCATTAATGGAAATTTTTTTATGTAGTGAGTAATAGGCTCTGGTTGTTCGCTGTTCAAGAATTCTTGTTTAGGCCGTTCATACCATCCATACATAGTGTTTTGATCTAAGATTTCAATTCTTCCATGTTTCAGCAGTAGCATATTGTTCCATGGAGCTAAGGTCCGAAATGTGGAAAAAACAAGTATTTCCACGACTCTACCGCCCAGTCAATTCTGTTCCACTTAATCCCTCTTTCATGGCCACATATCTTTACGGCTAAAGAATGCGAAATCTTTCTCCTGTTACATGAATCCAATTTTCAGTTCATCCGGGAAAATCCATCTTTTTCTAAACAATGTCTTTGTCATTTGATCCAACAGCCTTCCGTTAGATAGGAACAGGTTTGATAAGTACTGATAACTCGCGGATTGAATATTAGAACGGAAAGATCTATTATATAATGAACTAATGTTTCTAAGCCGTCTCCGTCTCTGGCGATTAATAAAAAATTCGAAGTACTTTTCTTTCGCTTTCTTGCGAAACCCGCGTTTATATAGAGTCTCCCTTTGGGAAGTCAGAAGAAGCCCCTTTGACATCTCTTCATCTGCAAAGAATTCTCGATGTGAAAACAGAAAGACAGAAAGCTCATCGTTGAATATGTAAAAGAGTGGATCTCCAGGGTCCCAAATGAATTGGCCTTTTCGAAAAAAGACTTGTTCTTTGGAAGATCTATCTCGTCCCGGGTACTCCATGGTTTCACTCTGCAAGAACTCCCAATCATTCTCTTGAAGCTCATCCTCTTCATCATATCCATCATCCCCTTCACCATAAAATGCATAATCAAAATATTCATCATTAACTTCATCAGAAATGATCGGCTTGCCCCGAAATGACCTGGCCCAATAGGGAAATTCCAATTCATTGGGCCTTTCGATCCAATCAAATAGAAAGCCCAAAGGTTGCCATATTCTAGGAGCCCAAACTATGTGATCGACTACATCCTCCGCTAACTGTTGCGGGTCGGTGCCTTCTGCCCATTCTTTAAACTCCGATTCATAGAGAAATCTACGATCAAAGATAGAACGAGATCCATTTTCCATCATCTCTAAGGGATTCCTTGGTTCGGGCCGAAGAAGCGAGGATCCCACCAGAGCGCCTTCTACTACTTCTAATAGGCCATCAACTAGATCAGAATCCGTCTCAACGAGTCTATAAGAAGTGATCCAAATTTTTTCATCGGGTCCGGGTAGAGACCAAAGATCTTGAGCGACCGATCCGGCAGAACAACTCAAAAGATAAAGAAGTATCGTTAATTTATTCATGCTCGTTCCAAGTTCGAAGAACCATTTGTACAAATAAGGATCCCCTTCGTAACATGATTGCTTCTTCATATAGATAGATATAGGATCTATAAGGCAGCAATTATTTATAAGTACATTTTGTGCAACAGCCCTTCCTATCTGATAGAAAAGGATCCCATGATCCGGAACCGGTCTTACATGGGCTCGCAACTCCCAAGTTTGTCTATGAAGAGCAAATCTAATTGTATTAGTGTCTATAATGGATTTCTTCTGTGTAATACTAATCGATAGGGCCTCATTGGTAATTGCTACAAGATCTCGTGCATTGTAACCCATGGCTATGGACCCGAATCCATATCCATTAGTATGGAACATTTTCTTTTCCAAGTGAAATCCCCTAGTATATGAAAGGGTGAAAACGTGCTTTCGTTGTTGTGGAATAAGAAGCCTTCGTATCTTAATGCATGTATTTAATTTATTCGGAGCTATTAGAGCGGGATCCACTTTTTGGGGAATATGAGTCGAAGCAATAACAAGAATATCTCTAGTGGACCGTCTTTCACTATCCCCGGAGAGAGAGTTCCATAATAAACCGAGGGACTCCGACTCATCCACATACAGATCATGAATGTTTGGAATCCATACTATGCAAGGAGACATTGTTCTTGCCAATTCGAATTGCAAGTTGATAGAAGCTAGGTCTATTTCCAACTCGACGATATACCTAAGTATCTCATCATCCACCGTATACTCCTCCCTCAGCTCCGGGTCCGAGTCCAAGTTCGAATAAATATAGTCACGATCATCAATATCGTCCCCATCTTTAAGCGCATACATATATTCTTTAGCAGGGTCGCTATCATCATCAATACCACCAATATCC